TTCAACATTTTTTCTATTTATTCTACATATTTCTATTTAAATATTTTTATTATTATGTTCTTAATTTCACTATTTCTAAACGATCTAAACAGAATCAAAAATATAGTTGATTTCGAAATGTGTTTTTTTTTTTCAATTGGAAATTCCTAATAACTAATAAGAATAATACTTATTAGAACCTAGGGCAGGTATCATGTCAATTACGGAATACTTGGTTTGTTGTAACACTCCCGAAAAAACAAAAAAAAGGGGGAGGGCCATTGATAAGAACGGGAAGGAAGAAAGCGAATCGGGATGCTAATTCCTCATCCTCAAATCTGTCCTTCCCAGGGGTTAGTGTCTCAACGAATAAGTAATTGTAGGAGTGAAATATTGATATAATTCGAAAAAGCAAGTCCCCGGAAGAAATAAAATACGTTTTTTTTATATTTCATATTTATAGGATTACACAAAGGGATTCGCAAATAAAAGCGCTAAGGCTACAACCAATCCATAAATTGTTAACGCTTCCATAAAAGCTAGACTAAGCAATAAAGTACCTCGTATTTTTCCCTCCGCCTCGGGCTGTCTTGCGATACCTTCTACAGCCTGGCCCGCAGCAGTACCTTGACCAACTCCAGGTCCAATAGAAGCAAGCCCGACAGCTAATCCAGCAGCAATAACGGAAGCGGCAGAAATCAGTGGATTCATGATAAGTTCCTCACACAAAAATCAAAAAATGGTTAATGATACAATCATCCAAGTAATTATGATTTAATTATTCCACCAAAAAGATTCATCCAGACGAAATAACTAACAACTGCCAATTGCAGTAATGGACTAATATTATTGAATCATCATAACTACTTATATTATATAGCTCTTTTTTATATAGCTTTTTTAGTTTCTATCGACGGGATTTTTGTGAATCCATTTCTTTGTTCTGAACCATTAGTTGAATTCTCGTTCTTTTTATTGATTTCATCTTTTTATTCATTCAATTCACAGTTACAGACGAAAGTAAAAGACTTCTATATGAATCCCCATCTAAATTCATAGTAGTAGGGCGGATTAGATATATCTTTAGTTCATATATAACTAGTCAATATCTAATATCACATATACACGCCTTTCTTCCATAACGTAAACCAACTATTCCTATCTTAGATTCATCGGATTCTAGAATCATTTTTGAAACGTGCAAGAGTTGGATTCTAGCCATTAGATTCCATATACCCAGGGTTTACCCGCCCTTACTAACCAATTTATTTTTTATGAATTTCGTTTTTTCAATTCTTATTCTTCTTTTCCTTTTTTTACAATTTCCTAAATAGCGTACCTATTACTGTAGATGTCTATTTGCCGTACATAGCGTATTTTTTTCATTTTTATATTCCCTAAGTCGACTATCTTGAGTCACGTATAGATTATCTTGGCCTAAGCTAAAAAACGACTATTTCGAAAACTCGTCAATGATGACCCTCCATAGATTCGCCTATATAAGCCGCGGCTAAGGTTGCAAAAATAAGAGCTTGAATACCACTCGTAAATAATCCAAGGAACATGACGGGTATAGGAACCACTAAAGGTACTAAAGAAACAAGAACAACAACTACTAATTCATCGGCTAATATATTTCCGAAAAGTCGAAAACTAAGTGATAAAGGTTTTGTGAAATCTTCTAAGATGTTAATGGGTAAAAGGATGGGAGTTGGTTGTATATATTTACTGAAATAACTTAATCCCTTTTTGCTAAGACCCGCATAGAAATAGGCTACTGACGTGAGTAAAGCTAAAGCAACGGTAGTATTTATATCATTCGTGGGTGCAGCTAATTCCCCATGAGGTAACTGTATGATTTTCCATGGTAAAAGAGCCCCTGACCAATTAGAAACAAAAATAAATAGAAACATAGTTCCAATAAAAGGAACCCATGGACCATATTCTTCTCCAATCTGGGTTTTGCTAACGTCTCGAATGAATTCAAGGACATATTCGAAGAAATTCTGACCATCATTTGGAATGGTTTGTGGATTCCGAACAGCTATACTAGCTGAACCTAATAAGATAGCAATAACAACCCAAGAAGTTATAAGTACTTGGCCATGGACTTGAAAACCTCCTATTTGCCAATAGAAATGTTGGCCTACTTCCACACCAGATATATCGTATAACCCCTTTAGTGTGTTGGTGGAACATGATAGAACATTCATATTGCCCTCTACAGAAATAGAACTTGAAAGGGAATTATTTTGATTCAACCGTCTCTTTTTCCACTTGATTAGTTGAATTCTCTATTTTGGATACTAACTAATCACAGAATATCCCCAGTAATTTTGATCTCTTTTATGCGATTCAAGAGTAGTAACCGATTCCATAAATCTATGGAGTTCAAAAAAGAATTTTTTTATTTATCTTATTATTAATCAAGGATTTCGTATATAGCTAGAACGACCCTCACAAATTGCGAATACTAATTTGTTAAGAATTAATCGGATTGAAGCTATAGCGTCATCATTTG